TTTATTTTTATTTATATAAAAATTATTAAGATTGGTCGAAGGTTTGATTTAAGTTGGGTTCTTTTTTTAAAATTGAGAAATTATTTTAATAAAATTTTCACAGATATTAAATATTTAAATATATATATAAATAAATTAAAATAATAAATATATATATAAATATTTATAATATATATATGTATATAATTATATATAAATTTATATATATATATATTTATATTAATTAATTAAATTTTTTATTTAATTAAAATTAATTATTTTAATTTTTAATTTTTAATTTAGAATAATAATAGATTATATTTTTGTTGTATTTTAAATTTAATGTTAGAAAAAATGAATTAATATCTAGAAAAAAATTTTTAGTAATATTATTAAAAATTTTTAGTATAAGAAAAAAATAATTAAAAAAAAAAATTATTTTTTTAAAAATAATTAATTTTTTATTTTTAATTAACTTAAACTTATCTCTAAAATCATGGCCAAGTTAAATATTTATATGTATTAATATATATTTATATATATGTATATACATAAAATATATATATATATATGTATATTTAAATATTTAATATATAAAAAAAAAAAAAAAACTAAGTTAAAAATTTTATCCTTAAATAAAAGTTTGAGATTTTAAAAATTTATTTTAAATTTGTTTTACATGTAAATTTTAGTGTTAGTTTTTAATTATTTTAATAATTATTATATTGGGTAAACAGTAAATAAATTTAAAAATTTAAGAGATTAAGATTTAGCAATATTGGAATTATTAACAAATTTTGTGCCAGCAGTTGCGGTTATACAAAAATTAAAATAAATTTTTTTAGTGTATAATTAATAAAATTAAATATTAAATTAAATATTAAATTATTAGGTGAAATTTTAATTTAATTAAAATTTATTTTTTTTTTATGTTTTAATAAATTTGATTTAAAAACTAGGATTAGATACCCTATTATTAAAAATTTAAATTTTAATACTAAAATAGTAAATAAATATTTATTGAAACTTAATTAATTTGGCGGTATTTTAGTTCATTTAGAGGAATCTGTTTATTAATTGATAATCCACGAATAAATTTACTTAATTTAGAATTTTATATATCGTTGTTAAAAAAATATTTTTAAATAAAAATAATATTTTAAAATTAAAATAAAAATTAATTCAGATCAAGATGTAGATTATAATTAAGAATATAATGGATTACAAAAAATTTATTTAAATGAATTTTGTTTTTTAAAAAATAATTGAAAGTGGATTTAAATGTAATTTTAATTAATTTATTAAAATGATTGAAAATTAAAATATGTACATATTGCCCGTCGCTTTCATTTTAAAGTTGAAATAAGTCGTAACAAAGTAGAGGTACTGGAAAGTGTTTCTAGAAAGACAAAATAGAGCTTGATTAAGTATTTCATTTACATTGAAAAGAAATTATTAAATTAATTATTTTGAGGGGGAAAATTTAATTAATTAATAATTAATAAAAAAATTTTTAAAGAAATATATTATAATGGGGGTTAAAGTATATTTTATAGAAAAAATTTTTAAATTTATAGGGCATTAGTATTGTAAAAGAATATTGAAATATTTGAAAATAAATTTTTTTTAAAGTAAATTTAATTTATTGTATCTTGTGTATCAGAGTTTATTAATAATTTTTATTAGTAAAAATAAATCTCGAATTTAAAAGAGATAATTAATTATAAAATTTATTGTTTCATAAATATTTTAAATAATTAATTTGAAATGAAATGTTAGTCGTTTTTAAATATATCTAGTTTTTTTAGAAATAAATTTAATTTAGAATTTTTAAAATAAAAAATTAATTTTAATAATTTTTTATTTTAAAAATTTAATATTTTAGGGGATAATCTTTAAATTAAATTATTATAATTATTAGGGTAATTAAATAAAAATTTTTAAAATTTATATTGTTTAAAAATTTTATTTTTTTATAAAAAATTTTAAACTTAATAAAATTTTTAATTAATATTTAATTTTTTATAAAAAAGTATTTTTTAATGGGGGAAAATTAGCTATAATGATAAAATTAGTATAATTATTAAAATAATTAAAATAAAAATTTTAAAATTAATTTTTATTTTAATTATTTTTAATTAATATTTTATTTATTATAAATAAATTTTATAATTAAATAAAAGGAATTCGGCAAAAATTTATGTTCACTTGTTTATCAAAAACATGTCTTTTAGGTTATAATTTAAAGTCTAATCTGCCCACTGATAAAATTTATTAAAGGGCTGCAGTATATTGACTGTACAAAGGTAGCATAATTAATAGTCTTTTAATTGGAGACTTGTATGAAAGATTTGATGAAATATAAACTGTCTCTTATTTATAATTAAAATTTAATTTTTTAGTTAAAAAGCTAAAATGATTTTAAAAGACGAGAAGACCCTATAGAGTTTAATATTTAATATAATTATCATTATTTATTTATAAAATTTTATAAAAAATTATTTTAATTATTTTATTGGGGTGATAGAAAAATTTAATAAACTTTTTTAAAATTTAGACATTTTTTAATGAATAATGGATCCATAATTTATGATAAAAAGAAAAAATTACCTTAGGGATAACAGCGTAATTTTTTTTTTTAGTTCACATAAGAAAGAAAGTTTGCGACCTCGATGTTGGATTAAGATAAAATTTAAATGTAGAAGTTTAAAAATTTTGATCTGTTCGATCATTAAAATCTTACATGATCTGAGTTCAAACCGGCGTGAGCCAGGTTGGTTTCTATCTTTAAAATAATTAAATATTTTAGTACGAAAGGATTAAATATTTAAAATAAATTTTATATATTAGAATATTAGTAAATTAATTTGTGTATATATATATAGTATTATGCTATTTTGACAGAAAAAATGTAATGATTTTAGAAGTCATAAATATATAATAAGATTATATATATAGTAATGTTATTATTTGATTATTTTAATATTTTAATTGGGGTGGTTATTTTAATTATTGGGGTTATAATTGGAGTTGCTTTTTTGACTTTGTTGGAGCGTAAGGTTTTAGGGTATATTCAAATTCGTAAAGGGCCTAACAAAGTTGGGTATTATGGGTTATTGCAGCCTTTTTCTGATGCCATTAAGTTATTTTCTAAAGAACAAATGTATTTAATATACTCAAATTATTTATTATATTATTTTTCTCCTATTATAAGATTTTTTATATCTTTAATAATTTGATTATTAATTCCTTATTATTTTAATATAATTAGATTTAATTTAGGTGTTTTATTTTTTTTATGTTGTACTAGTTTAGGGGTTTATATAATTATAGTTTCTGGTTGATCTTCTAATTCTAATTATGCTTTATTGGGGGCATTACGTTCAGTAGCTCAGACTATTTCTTATGAGGTAAGTTTAAGTTTAATTTTAATATCTTGTATTATTTTAATTATAGATTTTAATTTAGTTAAGTTTAGATTATATCAATCGATAATTTGATTTATTTTTATAATAATTCCTTTAAGATTATGTTGTTTATCTTCAATAATAGCTGAGACAAATCGGACTCCGTTTGATTTTGCTGAGGGGGAAAGAGAATTAGTTTCGGGGTTTAATGTTGAGTATAGAAGTGGGGGATTTGCATTAATTTTTTTAGCTGAATATTCGAGAATTTTATTTATAAGATTAATATTTACTTTAATTTATTTAGGGGGTTATGATTTAAAATTAGTGTTTTATTTAAAATTAGTTTTTATTTCTTTTTTTTTTATTTGAGTTCGAGGGACGCTTCCCCGGTATCGGTATGATAAGTTAATATATTTATGTTGAAAAATTTATTTACCTATTTCTTTAAATTTTTTAATATTTTTTATTGGAGTTAGGGTTTATTTAATATAAGTAATATATTTTTAGTATAAATTAATAGAATTTTAATTCTTTCTTAAGTTTTCAAAACAAATACTTATTACAAGTTCATTAATTGTTAAAGATTGAAAATAAGTTTATCTCATATTTTATTTAAAATAGGATTTATTATAAAATATAAAAAATAAATAATTGTTAAAATTTGTCCTGTTAAAATATAGGGGGTTTCTACTGGTCGTATTCCAATTCAAGTTAATAATATTACTGTAGTTACTATAATTCAAAATAAAATTTTATTGATTGGGTAAAATTGAATTCCTTGAATTTTTTTATTAAAAGTGAATGGTAGAATAATTAAAATTAAAATAGATATAATTAAAGCTATAACTCCCCCTAATTTATTGGGGATTGATCGTAAAATTGCATAAGCAAATAAAAAATATCATTCAGGTTGGATATGTGCAGGGGTAACTAATGGGTTAGCTGGGATAAAGTTATCAGGATCTCTAAGTAAGTAAGGATTTGTTAATGTTAGTATTAATAATAAAAATAATAAAATAATTCTTCCAATTAAATCTTTAAATGTAAAAAATGGATGAAAAGGGATTTTATCTAAATTTCTATTGATTCCTAGGGGATTATTGGATCCTGTTTGGTGAAGAAATAAAAGATGAATTATTGTTAATATTAAAATAATAAATGGGAAAATAAAATGAAAAGAATAAAATCGAGTTAAAGTTGCATTATCTACTGCAAATCCTCCTCAAATTCATTGAACTAGCATAGTACCTAAATAAGGGATAGCCGATAATAAATTAGTAATAACAGTTGCCCCTCAAAAAGATATTTGTCCCCAAGGTAAAACGTATCCTATAAATGCTGTTGCCATTAAAATAAATAAAATAATCACCCCAATTATTCAAGTATATTTTAAGTTAAAAGATTCATAATAAATTCCTCGACCAATATGAAGATAAATACAAATAAAAAAAAATGAAGCTCCATTGGCATGTAATGTTCGAATAAGTCAGCCATAATTAATATTTCGACAAATATAATTTACTCTATAAAAAGCTAATTCAATATTGGCTCTGTAGTATATAGTTAAAAATAATCCTGTAATAATTTGTATTATTAAACATAAGGCGAGAAGAGATCCAAAATTTCATCAAGTTCTAATATTAAGGGGAGTAGGTAAATCAATTAATGAGTTATTAATAATTTTAATAATAGGGTGATTTTTTCGTAAAGGTTTTAATTTATTTATCATTAGTAATAAAAAGATCGTAAAGGGCCGTAAAAAATATTTGTAATTTTTACTACAGATACTAACGTAATAAATAAATAAATAATTAGTATTAATATTAATAAATAATTTTGTTGGTTGTATAATTTAGTTAAATTAATATTATTTTCATTTTTAATAAATAATAATATATTAAATAAATTATTTATTTCTTGAGAGTTAATTGAAAAATTTAATCAATTTAAATTATTATTAAAAAAGAATCTAATTAGTAGTAAAATACAATAAAAAAAAAAAATAATCAATTTAGTTTTAATTGGGGTAGAGAATAGTTCATTAGAGGCAATTCTTGACACATAAATAAATAATACTAGTAATCCTCCCAAAAAAATTAAAAATAAAATATATGAAAATCAATAGGTATTAATAATTATTCCTGAGATTAAGCAGATAAGTAAAGTTTGAATTAAAATTATAAATCCTATAGATAGGGGATGATTTAAGAATAATATAAGAAAAGAAATAAATATTATATTTAAAGATAAAAATAATTTGATTATTTCAAAAAATAGTTTAAGTAAAATAATAATTTTGGAGATTATTGATAAAGAAATTTCTTTTTTTTTGAAGTTTTTAAATAAATATTAATATTTTTGATTTACAAGACCAATGTTTTACTTAAACTATAAAAACTAATGATAAAGATTAGATTAATTATTTTTGTAATATTTATAATTGGTAATATAATTTTTGTATCTAAACATAAACATTTATTAATTATATTATTAAGATTAGAATTTCTTGTATTAAGAATTTATTTATTATTATTAATATATTTAAGATATATTGAATTTAACATATATATATTAATAGTATTTTTAGTTTTTTCAGTTTGTGAGGGTGCTTTAGGGATTTCTATTTTGGTATCTATAATTCGAACTTATGGCAATGATTATTTTCAAAGATTTAGATTATTATAATGATAAAAATTTTATTACTATTATTATTTATAATTCCTTTATGTCTAAAAAAAAATATGTTTTGAATGGTTCAAATATTTATATTTGTTATTATATTTATTTTTATGAATTTAACAATTAATATTACAAATTATTGTAATTTAAGTTATATATTAGGTTGTGATTTTATTTCTTTTGGTTTAATTATATTAAGAGTTTGAATTTGTTTATTAATAATTATAGCTAGAGAAAAATTATATAAATATGATTTTTATAGTAATTTTTTTTTATTAAATATTATTTTTTTATTGCTTATATTATTCATAACTTTTTCTATGATAAATTTATTTATGTTTTATATATTTTTTGAGGCTAGATTAATTCCTACTTTAATATTAATTATAGGTTGGGGCTATCAACCAGAGCGTATTCAAGCAGGCATATATTTATTTTTTTATACTTTATTTGTTTCTTTACCTTTATTATTGGGAATTTTTTATATTTTTAATGAAATAAATTGTATAATAATATATTTTTTAAAATTTTATAATTGTAATTTTATATACATATATATTTCAATAATTATAGCTTTTTTAGTAAAAATACCCATATATTTTGTTCATTTATGATTGCCTAAGGCTCATGTTGAGGCTCCTGTGTCTGGGTCAATAATTTTAGCTGGGATTATATTAAAATTAGGGGGTTATGGTCTTTTGCGAGTCATAATTTTTATGCAAGAAATTTCTTTAAAAATAAATTTTTATTGGGTAATTATTAGATTGGTAGGGGGATTTTATATTAGTTTAAAATGTTTATGTCAAATTGACATAAAGTCATTAATTGCTTATTCTTCTGTGGCCCATATAGGATTAGTAATTGGGGGTATTATAACAATAAATTATTGGGGGCACATAGGGGCTTATGTTTTAATAATCGGGCATGGGTTATGTTCTTCGGGAATATTTTGCTTAGCTAATATTAATTATGAGCGATTATATAGTCGTAGCTTATTACTTAATAAGGGAATAATAAATTTTATACCTTCATTAAGATTATGGTGGTTTTTATTATTATCTGCGGCTATGGCTGCCCCCCCCTCTCTTAATTTGGTTGGGGAAATTAGATTAATTAATAGATTAGTTAGTTGGTCTTGGTTAACAATAATTATATTAATAATAATTTCTTTTTTTAGAGCTGGGTATAGATTATATCTTTATTCTTACACACAACATGGCAAGTATAATATTAGTTTATATGGATTTTATATAGGGGTAAGACGAGAATATTTATTATTAATGTTACATTGAGTTCCGTTAAATATAATATTTTTAAAAATTGATTATTTTTTAGTTTGATTTTAATTTAAATAATTTAATAAAAATATTGATTTGTGGAATCAGAAATATGAAGAAATTCATTTTAAATCATTAAAAATTTTTCTATTTGTTTTGTAAGATTTTTTTTTTTATTTTTTTTTAGATTAATAAATTTTTTTATAATAATTTATTTTTTTATGAATAATTTAGTTATTTTTATGGAGTGGGAGTTATTATGTTTTAATTCAATAAGAATTGTTATGTCTCTTTTATTAGATTGGATGTCTTTATTATTTATAATATTTGTTTCTTTAATTTCTTCTTCAGTTATTTATTATAGAAAAAGTTATATATTATCTGAATTAAATTTAAATCGTTTTATTATTTTAGTATTATTATTTATTTTATCAATAATTTTATTAATTATTAGTCCTAATATTATTAGTATTTTGTTAGGTTGAGATGGGTTAGGGTTGGTTTCTTATTGTTTAGTAATTTATTATCAAAATTTAAAATCTTTTAATGCTGGGATATTAACAGCCTTATCTAATCGTATTGGGGATGTTTTTATTTTAATGGTAATTTCTTGGATAATAAATTATGGTAGTTGAAATTATATTTTTTATTTAAATTTTATAGTTAATGATTATTTTATAGTTATTATTAGAAGAATAATTATTATTGCTGCTATAACAAAAAGAGCTCAAATTCCATTTAGTTCTTGGCTGCCTGCGGCTATGGCTGCCCCAACTCCTGTTTCTGCTTTAGTTCATTCTTCTACTTTAGTAACTGCTGGGGTTTATTTATTAATTCGATTTAATGATTTATTATTAGATACTTATTTTTTAAAATTATTATTATTGATATCTAGTTTAACTATATTTATAGCGGGGATTTCTGCCAATTATGAGTTTGATTTAAAAAAAATTATTGCTTTATCTACTTTAAGACAATTAGGGTTAATAATAAGAATTTTAAGAATAGGCATGCCTAATTTAGCTTTTTTTCATTTATTAACTCATGCTATATTTAAAGCTTTATTATTTATATGTGCAGGGGTGGTTATTCATATAATGAATGATAATCAGGATATTCGTATAATGGGGGGGTTAAGATTATATATTCCTTTAACTTCTTTATGTTTAAATATTTCTAATTTAGCATTGTGTGGGATTCCTTTTTTAGCTGGGTTTTATTCTAAAGATATAATCTTAGAAATAGTTATAATAAGAAATTTAAATATAATGATTTTTTATTTATATTATATTTCAACAGGTTTAACTATATTTTATAGAGTTCGTTTATTAGTTTATTTGATGATTAATGATTATAATTTAATAGTTATCTATAATTTGTATGAGGAAGATTATATTATATTAAAAAGAATATTTTTACTATTGTTCATAAGTGTTATTACTGGGAGATTGATAAGTTGGTTAATTTTTTCTTATCCTTATATGATTTATTTACCTTTAAATTTAAAATTAATAGTTTTTTATGTTAGTTTTTTTGGATTGGGGATAGGTTATTTAGTTAGTAATATAAAAATTTTTTCAATTAATAAGTTTTTAATTACTTATGAATTTAGATTATTTTTATGTTTAATATGATTTATGCCTAATTTATCTACTTATGGGTTAAATTATTATTTTTTAAATTTAGGTTATGGGATAATTAAGAACATTGACATAGGGTGAGTAGAGTTATATAGAGGTCAAGGTATGTTTTATATTTTAAAAAATTATTCTATAATTAATAGATTTGTTCAAATAAATAATTTTAAAATTTATTTATTTAGATTTATTTTATGAATAATATTTATTATTTTAATAATATTTATAATTATTTATTTAAATAGCTTAAAAAGAGTACAATATTGAAGATATTGGGGTGATTGTTAAATCTTTAAATATTTATAAAAATTATTTATTTTGTTTTTACAATGAAAATGTAATGTTTTATTCGTAAACTATATAAACAGAAATATTAATGAAATTAATCACTAAAAATTAAGTTAGCGGCTTAATTATTGACATATTTCTAAATTTAATTGGAAGTAGTAGTTCAATAATATTATTAACAGTAATATACCTCTATTTTGGTTTCAATTAATAAAATATAAATAAGGAGTAGAACTCTTCTTTTAAGTCGAAATTAAATGCATTATATTTGCTTCATATTTTAAGATAAATTAATTTAATATTTTTTGAATGCAAATCAAATGTTTTTTTTAAACTATAATCCTAAATTAATTTGTTCAATTTAATATATTTTGGTTTCATTCATGGTATAGCCCAATTAATAGCATAATTATAAAAAAAAAACTAGTTTTTGATCAGACAATGAAATTAACTATTTTAAATGTAGGAATTATTGGTAAAATTAAAGCAATTTCTATATCAAAAATTAAAAAAATTATTGCAATCAGAAAAAAATGTAATGAAAATGGCATTCGAGCTGAGGATTTTGGGTCAAATCCACATTCAAATGGTGATGATTTTTCTCGATCTTTGAAAGATTTTTTAGATAAAATTAAAGATAGTATTATAATAATATTAGAGATAATAATAATTAAAATTGATATTAAGAATAGTAGATTAATTATTTATATTAAATAATTTTAAACTTTTTGATTGGAAGTCAAATATACTAAATATATTATATAAATAATTATTTACCCCATCAATAAATAGAGATATATAAAAATAATCATACTACATCTACAAAATGTCAATATCATGCTGCAGCTTCAAATCCAAAATGATGTTTATTAGAAAAATGAAAATTTAAATGTCGAATAAAACATGTTAATAAAAAGATAGTTCCAATTATTACATGTAGTCCATGGAATCCTGTAGCTATAAAAAACGTTGTGCCATAAATTCTATCTGAGATAGAAAATGGAGCTTCGTAATATTCATAAGCTTGAAGAATTGTAAAGTAAAATCCTAATAAAATAGTAATTAATAAACTATGTTTAGTTTGGGTAAAATTGTTTTCTATTAGGGCGTGATGTGCCCAAGTGACTGTTACTCCAGATGAAATTAGAATAATAGTATTTAAAAGAGGGATTTGTAAAGGATTAAAGGGAATGATGTTAGTAGGGGGCCATATTGCCCCGATTTCAATATTAGGGGAAAGTCTTCTATGAAAAAAAGCTCAAAAAAAAGAAATAAAAAAAAAAATTTCTGAAATAATAAATAAAATTATTCCTCATCGCAATCCTTTTAGGACTATAAAAGTATGTTTTCCTTGAAAAGTACTTTCTCGGCAAATATCTCGTCATCATTGATATATAGTTAAAATAATAATAATATATCCTAAAGTTAATAAATTTATATTAAAATTGTGGAATCATTTAATTATACCGGAAACTAAGGTAAAAGTTCCAATAGCACCAGTTAAAGGTCAAGGTCTGTAGTCTACTAAATGATAGGGGTGTTGATTTATTGTCATTAATTTACTTCGTTAGAATATAGTGTTCTTAAAATAGCAATGACATAAGATTGAATAATAGCAACAGCTATTTCTAAAGATAATAATAAAATTTGAATTAAAATTAAAATAATAATTAAATAATTAGGTAAATTAATACCTGTATTTCTTAAAAGAGTTAATAATAAATGGCCTGCAATTATATTGGCTGTTAGACGAACAGCTAAAGTTCCAGGACGAATAATATTACTAATTGTTTCAATAAGAACTATAAAAGGCATTAAAATATTTGGGGTTCCTTGAGGAATTATATGAATAAATATATGTTGAGAATTATTTATTCATCCATAAAGTATGAATCTTATTCATAAAGTTAGGGTAATTGATAGAGAAATATTTAAATGACTAGTACTAGTAAAAATGTAGGGGAATAAGCCTAAAAAATTGTTAAAAAGAACAAATGAAAATAATGAAATAAAAATAAATGTTGATCCGTTAAATCTATTGGGGTTTAATAAATTTTTAAATTCATAATGTAATTTATTAATGATAAGATTTCAAATAATAAAATGTCGATTAGGGATTAATCAAAAAGAATAGGGAATAAATATAATACCTAAAAAAGTTCTTAGTCAATTTAGTGGAATATTTAGTAAATTAGTTGTTGGATCAAAAATTGAAAATAGATTAGTTATCATTTTCAGGAAATATTTTTTTGGGGTTTAAAAATTTCATTTTTTTTATTAAAAATAATTTTATTAAAAATAAAATAATTTAAAATATTAAATATAATAAAAATTAAAATAAATAAAAAAAAAGAAATAATTCAATTAATAGGTATTATTTGGGGGATAAAAGAATATTATTTGAATAATAATTTAAATTTGACATATTTATGTTATAAATTAACTAATTCTTTACCATTAGAAGTAAATGTTAAATTACTATAAAATGGTTTAAGAGACCAATACTTACTTTCAGCCATCTAATGAAGAATAATTATTAATTCATTTAATAAAATTTTTTAAAGAAATACTTTCAATTACGATTGGTATAAAGCTATGATTTGCCCCACAAATTTCTGAGCATTGACCGTAAAAAATTCCAGGTCGGCTAATAAAAAAATTGGTTTGATTTAATCGTCCTGGGTTAGCATCTACTTTAATTCCTAAAGAAGGAATAGTTCAAGAATGGATAACATCTGTAGCAGTTACTAAAATTCGAATTTGATTATTTATTGGCAGGGTAATTCGATTATCCACATCTAATAATCGAAAAATATTTTTTTGATTTGGAGATTGAATTATATAAGAGTCAAATTCAACATTTAAAAAATCAGAATATTGGTATCTTCAGTATCATTGATGTCCGATAGATTTCAAGGTAATTAAGGGATTATTTAATTCATCTAAAAGATATAATAAACGAAGGGAAGGCAATGCAATAAAAATTAAAATAATAGCTGGAAGAATAGTTCAAATTATTTCAATTAWTTGTTGTTCTAATAAAAATCGATTAATATATTTATTAAAAAATAATCTTAATATTATATAACTTACTAAAATGGTAATTATAATTAAAATAATTAATGTATGATCATGGAAGAAAATAATTTGTTCTATTAAAGGGGAAGCTCTATTTTGAAGATTAAAATTTGATCATGTTGCCATTTCTAAAAAAAGGATAAATCCTTTATAAATGGGGTTTAAATCCATAACATATAATCTGCCATATTAGAAATTTCTTAAGATGGGTAGTTCATTATATGAATGTTCTTCGGGGGGTAAATTTTGAAATCATTCGATGGAGGATATTATATTTAATGGAAATAAAATAATTTGTTGGTTAATTATAGATTTTCAAATAATTATTATTATTATTATTATTGATAGTAAGGAAATATAAGACCCTAAAGAAGAAATAATATTTCAAGAAATATAACTATCAGGATAATCAGAATATCGACGAGGCATTCCCGCTAATCCTAAAAAATGTTGGGGGAAAAAAGTTAAATTTACTCCTAAAAATATAGTTAAAAATTGAATTTTTAATAAAAATGGATTTAATATTAGTCCAGTAAATAATGGGTATCAATGAATAAATCTTCCAAAAATAGCAAAAACAGCCCCTATAGATAAGACGTAATGAAAATGAGCTACAACATAGTAAGTATCGTGTAAAGTAATATCAATAGATGAGTTAGCTAAAATTACTCCTGTTAGTCCCCCAACAGTGAATAAAAAAACAAATCCTAAACTTCATAATATTGAAGGACTATAATTAATTTGAGTTCCGTGTAAAGTAGCTAATCAGCTAAAAATTTTAATACCTGTTGGTACTGCAATAATTATAGTGGCTGAGGTAAAATAAGCTCGAGTATCAATATCTATGCCAACTGTGAATATGTGATGGGCTCATACAATAAATCCTAATAATCCAATTGCTATTATAGCATAAATTATTCCTAAACACCCAAAAGTTTCTTTTTTACCTCTTTCTTGAGAAATAATATGAGAAATTATCCCAAATCCTGGGAGAATAAGAATATAAACTTCAGGATGGCCAAAAAATCAAAATAAATGTTGGTATAAAATAGGGTCCCCCCCACCAGCAGGATCAAAAAATGAAGTATTAAGATTTCGGTCGGTGAGAAGTATGGTAATAGCTCCAGCTAATACCGGAAGAGAAAGTAGGAGTAATAATGCTGTGATACCTACTGCTCAAACAAATAAAGGTATTTGATCAAAAGATAAGTTTGTAATTCGTATATTAATAATTGTAGTAATAAAATTAATAGCTCCTAAAATTGAAGAAATTCCAGCTAAATGAAGAGAAAAGATAGCTAAATCGACCGATGATCCTTGGTGTGCAAGGTTAGACGATAAAGGGGGGTAAACCGTTCAACCAGTTCCAGCTCCATTTTCAACAATTCTTCTTGAAATTAAAAGAGTTAATGAAGGGGGCAGCATTCAAAAACTTATATTATTTATTCGAGGGAATGCTATATCAGGGGCTCCGAGCATTAAAGGAATTAATCAATTTCCAAATCCTCCAATTATAATTGGCATTACTATAAAAAAAATTATAATAAAAGCATGAGCTGTAACAATAGTATTATAAATTTGGTCATTTCCAATTAGAGAGCCAGGGTTTCCTAATTCAGTTCGGATTAAAAGTCTAAGAGAAGTTCCAATTATTCCAGCTCAAATTCCAAAAATAAAATATAAAGTTCCGATATCTTTATGATTAGTGGAAAAAAGTCATTTTCGCAATTTTAATGAAATGGCTGAGGATAAGCGATAAATTGTAAATTTATTCACGAGATAAATTCTCTTTTATTAAAATAATTAATTAAGTCTTATATTCAAAAATGATTTGAAATTGCAAATTTTAAGGAGTAAAAAAGTTCTTTACTAAGGCTTAAAGAATTTCTTTATAAATAATTTTGAAGACTATTAGTTTTTTTAACTTAAAACCTTAGTTTTAGATAAAAAAAATAGTTCTAATAATTATTCCTAAAAAAGAAATAAAGTTAAAAAATAAAGTATAATATAAATAGTTATTTTTAAAAAAAATTTTGAATCATTTTAATTTTAAATAATTAAATAAAATACAAGAGTAAATAATACGAATATAGAAAAATAAAGTAATTAATCTTATTATTATAAAAATAAATGATATTATGTAAAATTTTTTTAATAATATAAAATTAATAATTGTTCATTTGGGGAAAAATCCTAGGAAGGGGGGTAAACCTCCTAGAGAAAGAAAATTAATAAGCAATAAAAATTTTATTAAAAAATTAACATTAAAAATAAATAATTGATTAATAAAATAAATATTTAAGATATGGAATAAAAAACATAATAAAGAAATTATAATTGAATAAATTAAAAAATATAATATTCATAAATTTTCACTAATTATAATTGCAGCTATTATTCATCCTAAGTTATTAATTGATGAGAAAGCTATAATTTTTCGTAAAGAAGTTTGGTTTAATCCTCCGATAGCTCCAATAATTGTATTAATTATTATAATTAAAAATAAAAAATTATTATTAATGTAGTATGATAGTAAAATTATAGGGGTAATTTTTTGTCATGACATTAAAATTAAACAATTTAATCAAGTTAAACCTTCAATAATAATAGGAAATCAGAAATGAAAGGGGGCAGATCCTATTTTTATTATTATTGAAGAGTTAATTGAAATTGAAATTAAAAGGTTTAATTCAAAATTTTTTATTAAAATTATTTTTAATAAAATTGTAAATAAAAAATTAATTGAGGCAATAGATTGAGTTAAAAAATATTTTAAAGAAGCTTCTGATTTTATTAAATTTTTAGATCTTGAGATTAGGGGGATAAAACTCAATAAATTAATTTCTAAGCCAATTCAACATCCTATTCAAGAATTAGATGAAATTGAAATTAAAGTTCTAAAAATTAGAACAAAAAAAAAAAATATTTTATTTGAATTAATATTAAACAGAATAAAAAATAAAGTTGTATTATACATTAAAATTATAAATTTAATTATAAATATTTTTAAAAATTTATTTTCTTATATATTTTAGTGTAGGGGGCACAATAATTTTTGATATTATTAGGTATAGTTTAATTCTATAAAATATAAAATTAATAAAGGTAAAAATTTACATTATTTATTCTATCAGAATAATCCTTTATTCAGGCACTTTATTTTTAAAAAAAAGAGAATGTCTTTATATTTGAGGTATGAACCCAAAAGCTTTTATTAGCTTATTTTTAA